TAAGATCGGCTAAAATAAAGCGATAGCTAAAAGGAATTACTGAATAACTTAGTAAAGTGGATATGACTGCTATGGATGGCCCGATACTAAATAAACGAGCATCTCCTCTAGATGGAAGAAGATTCTCTTTGAAAAGTAGTTTTGTACCATCTGCTAGAGCTTGAAGAATTCCCAAAGGCCCGGCGTATTCAGGTCCAATACGTTGTTGTATCCCTGCAGATATTTCTCTTTCTAACCAAACAATTACTAGTACACCTAGTGTGATTCCTAATACAAGAGTGAAAATAGGGACAAGCATCCATATGATCCCATAGACTTCTTTTAAGGATTCCAATCTGGAAAAAGAATTGATAGCTTGTATTTCTGTTGTATCAATTATCATTTCAACGATCAACTTCTCCCATAATAATATCTATGCTACCTAGTATCGTCATAATATCAGCCAATTTCATTCTTTTAACTAACTGAGGAAGAATTTGCAAGTTGATAAAACCCGGTGGTCGAATTTTCCATCTCCAAGGAAAAACACTCTGATCTCCTATCAGAAAAATTCCCAATTCTCCTTTTGGTGCTTCGACTCTTACATAAAGTTCTTGCTTGGACAATTCAAAAGTTGGAGAAGGTTTTTTACTAATAAATCGATAGTCAAAACCATTCCATTCAGGGTTTTTTATTCTATCAAAGCGTCGGATTTCTAAATTCTCATAGGGTCCCCCTGGAATTCCTTCCAGAGCCTGTTGGATAATTTTTATGGATTCTGTCATTTCACTGATTCGTACTAGATACCGAGCTAATGAATCCCCTTCTTTTTGCCATTGAATCTCCCAATCAAATTCGTCGTAACACTCATAACGATCAACTTTACGAAGATCCCATTGTATTCCGGAAGCTCGTAGCATTGGCCCTGATAAACCCCAATTTAGTGCTTCTTCTGCACCAATAATGCCTATGCCTTCAACTCGTTCTAAAAAAATAGGATTCCGTGTAATAAGCTTTTGATATTCAACAACCCCGGTTAAAAAATAATCGCAAAAATCCAAACATTTATCTATCCAGCCATAAGGTAGATCAGCAGCAACTCCTCCGATACGAAAATAATTATGCATCATGCGCATGCCGGTAGCAGCTTCGAATAGGTCATATATCAATTCTCGTTCTCGAAAAATATAGAAGAAGGGGGTCTGTGCCCCAATATCTGCCATAAAAGGGCCAAGCCATAACAAATGGGAAGCGATACGACTCAACTCCAACATAATAGCTCTGATATAGCTAGCCCTTTTAGGTACTTGAATATTGCCTAGCTGTTCGGGTCCATTTACGGTTATTGCTTCTGTGAACATAGTAGCTAAATAATCCCAACGCGTTACATAAGGCAAATACTGTATAATTGTTCGATTTTCCGCAATTTTCTCCATCCCTCTATGTAAATAACCCAATATTGGTTCACAGTCAATAACATCTTCGCCATCGAGAGTAACGATCAGTCGAAGAACACCGTGCATTGATGGGTGGTGAGGGCCCATATTGACTATCATAAGGTCTTTTCTTGTAGTTGGTGCAATCATAAGTTTTTTCCCGAGTCATTCTTCCATGCATTGCTGAAAGTAAAAAGAAGTTCATCAAAATTTAAACGACTAAGCTCAAATGGTATCACGCTTCAAATTAACGAGTTTTTATCTCTCGAATATCCAACTCACCAATTAATTCTTTATAGCGTCCTCTATTTTTTTTTGACAAATAGGCCAGCAGTCGTTGACGTTTTCCCAAAATTTTTCGCAAACCTCTCTGAGATGAATAGTCTTTTTTGTGCAATTCCAAATGTGAAGTAAGTCTCCTTATCTTAGTGGTGAAACTGAATACTTGAAATTCAACAGACCCTCTGTTTTCTTCGTTTTCTTTTTGAGAAATAACCGAAATGAATGAATTTTTTACCATAAAAAAATGCCCCTTTCCCTTTTTACAGATATGAATTTTACCGATCAGTAATAATAATGCCGTTAATTTGAATGTGGTATATACAAAAATCTAATCCGAATTTCTTTATGAACTCCTAATTTTATGAATTCAAATCAATCCAATTAAAAATTGAATTTAGATAGGGATAGAAAAGGATTGGTACATTTTCGCATCGAAGAATTTAGATCTAAAATGAAGAAGGTTCTGTTGATTCATTTCGAGATCTAATTGAGACATTATTCATTTCATATTGGATACTAGAATGAAATGTGAGACAAGACACGTGACCTGCGTATTTGTTTGCCTTCATATACCCTATATTATATATAGGGTATAGGATATATAGAAAAATATACCCTATATTATATATAGGGTATAGGATATATAGAAAAGGTGTATTATCCACGAACATGATTTTTCAATCTTTTCTATTAGCGAATCCAGCATCCGTATGCATGAAGATAATCAATTCGGTCGTTGTGGTCGGACTCTATTATGGATTTCTGACCACATTCTCCATAGGGCCCTCTTATCTCTTCCTTCTCCGAGCTCAGGTTATGGAAGAAGGAAACGAGAAGAAGGTATCAGCAACAACGGGTTTTATTACGGGACAGCTCATGATGTTCATATCGATCTATTATGCGCCTCTGCATCTAGCATTGGGTAGACCTCATACAATAACTGTCCTAGTTCTACCATATCTTTTGTTTCATTTCTTCTGGAACAATCACAAACTCTTTTTTTATGATGGATCTACTACCAGAAATTCAATGCGTAATTTCAGCACTCAATGTGTATTCCTGAATAATCTCATTTTTCAATTTTTCAACCATTTCATGTTACCAAGTTCAATGGTAGCCAGATTAGTCAACATTTATATGTTTCGATGCAACAACAAGATGTTATTTGTAACAAGTAGTTTTGTTGGTTGGTTAATTGGTCACATTTTATTCATGAAATGGCTTGGATTGGTATTAGTCTGGATATGGCAAAATCATTCTATTAGATCGAATAAGTACATTCGATCTAATAAGTACATTCGATTTAATAAGTACATTCGATTTAATAAGTACCTTGTATCAGAATTGATACATTCTATGGATCAGATCTTTACTATTCTCTTATTTATTACCTGTGCCTACCATTTAGGTAGAATGCCGTCACCCATTCTGACTAAGAAACTGAAAGAAACCCCAAAAACGGAAAAAAGGGTGGAAAGTGAGGAAGAGGAAGAAAGAGATGTAGAAATAGAAACAGTTTCCGAAATGAAGGGGACTAAACAGGAACAAGAGAGATCCACCGAAGAAAATCCTTTTCCTTCCTTTTTTTCGGAAGAAAAGGGGGATGCGAAAAAAATCGATGAAACGGAAGAAATCCGAGTGAATGGAAAGGAAGATGAATTCGATTTTCGATTTACAGAGACAGGCTATAAACCCGTTTCTGAAGAGTCTTCTCTTGTGACTCTTCTTTTCGATTCGAAGCGATGGAATCGACCATTTCGTTACATACAAAATAAAAATTTTGAATTTGACAGGACTGTCAGAAACGAAATGTCACAATATTTTTTTGACACATGTCAAAGTGATGGAAAAGAAAGAATCTCTTTTACATATCCCCCTAGTTTATCCATTTTTTTGGAAATGATAAAAAGAAGGATATCCCCGCCTACATTCGAAAAATCTTCATCTAATGAACTCTACAATCCTTGGGTTTATACCAACAAACAAAAAGGGACAAATTTCAAGAACGAGTTTATAAATCGAATTAACGCTCTAGACAAAGAATATGTTTCTTTGAATATACTCGAAACAAGGACTCAATTGTGTAATGACGATTCTACAAAAGAATACTTATCCAAAAAGTATGATCCTTTCTTGAACGGATCATATCGGAGAACAATCTATGAAAGCCTTTCGGCTTCAATCCTAAAAAACACTTTGATAGAAAATTGCATCGATCAATTTGGGATAAATCGGATTCATGGTATCCTTCTTCTGGATACTGATTACCAAGAATTTGAACAAAAAATAAATAGATTTGATAAAAAACCATTATCAACAGAAATTACAAAAGTTGTTGATTTCTTAACTTTCATCAGTAAATTTGTTAGAGAATCAGGATCCACCAATCTAAATCGGAAGGGTCTTTCTTTATTCTCAGAAGGAAGAATAGATTCCGAAAAAGGAACAAAATATTTAAAAAATTTATTAACTCAAATTGCAACTGATGCTAATGGTGAAGAAATTAGTGGTGAAAAAATTAGTGGTGAAAAAATTAGCATAAAGTCGATTGGAATAAAAGAAATCAGTAAAAAAGTCCCTCGGCGGTCATACAATTTAATCACCGAGATAGAACAAGAAATAGGAGAACGTGACGAAGATCTACCAGTAGATCATCAAATTCGTTCAAGAAAAGCCAAACGTCTAGTAATTTATACTGAGAATAAGGATACTGATCCTAATACTGCGGATACTAATAAGCCCGGTGAAGAAGAAGAAGAAGAAGAAGAAGAAGAAGAAGAAGAAGAAGAAAAACAAAAACAAAAACAAAAACAAAAAGAAGAAATGGCTGTGATGCGCTATTCAGAAGAATCAGACTTCCGCCGAGATCTAATCAAAGGTTCTATGCGGGTTCAAAGACGTAAAACAGCTATTTTGAACTTGTTGCACCCCCGTGCGCACTCCCCTCTTTTTTGGGACAGAATACAAATATTCCCTCTTTTTTCTTTTGATTTTGATAAGATTAAATTTGATTTTGATATCGATAAGATTAAACGCATTTTTAGAATGAAAATCGTTTTTAGAAATTGGGTGGGGAAAGCATTCAAAATTGTAGAGTATACAGAAAAGCAAACAAAAGGAGAAACAAAAGGAGAAACAAAAGGAGAAACAAAAGAAGAGAAGAAGCAAAGCAAGAAAGAAACGCGAATAGATGTAGCAGAGGCCTGGGATGCCCTTCCATCAGGGCAAGAAATAAGAGGTTGCCTTTTACTTGCTCAATCTTTTTTTAGAAAATCTATTCAATTCCCTTCATTCATAATTGCG